ACAAAAAATAAATCCACTTGGTTTCAGACTTGGTACAACCCAAAGTCATCGTTCCTTTTGGTTCGCACAACCAAAAAATTATTCCGTGGGTTTACAGGAAGATGAAAAAATACGGAATTGTATCAAGAACTATGTACAAAAAAATAGTAGAATATCCTCGGGTTTCGAAGGAATCGCACGTATAGGAATTCAAAAAAGAATCGATTTGATCCAGGTCATAATCCATATTGGATTCCCAAATTTATTAATAGAGGGCCGAACACGAGGAATAGAAGAATTACAGATGAATGTACAAAAGGAACTTCATTCTGTGAACCAGAGACTCAACATTGCTATCATAAGAGTTGAAAAACCTTATGGACAACCAAATATTCTTGCAGAATATATAGCTTTACAGTTAAAAAATAGAGTTTCGTTTCGAAAGGCAATGAAAAAAGCTATTGAATTAACTGAACAAACAGATACAAAAGGAATTCAAGTACAAATCGCAGGGCGTATCGACGGAAAAGAAATTGCACGTGTCGAATGGATCAGAGAAGGTAGGGTTCCCCTACAAACAATTCGCGCTAAAATTGATCATTGTTCCTATACAATTCGAACTATTTATGGAGTATTAGGCATAAAAATTTGGATATTTGTAAACGAGAAATAATAGCATTTGTCTTGCCATTCTGTCCAGTGATAGAACAAAAAATTACAAACTGTTTCATTCTTTTTCTGTTAAATCAAACAAAAATGAACAATTCTAATTCTATAAGGTTGAATAAAAATTCGATTGACCATTTAATTTAGTATAATTGCTATGCTTAGTGTGTGACTCGTTAGTTTTTTCTTTAGAGTTTAGGGTTGAGATTAAAAAAAAAAAAAAATAGACTAACCCCCACTATGAACTTAGTAACATATAAATTAATAACCAACTTATTGCTTCGTATTGTCGAGATCCCAAGAAACAGTCATTATATGATATGGGTGGATCGATCATATAGTTGTAGCAACTGAAATTTTTTCCATAAAAAAGAAATCTGATTATGGGTTGTGAAGCAAAAATAAAGGGATGTGGATAAATGGAAGGATGATAGAAAGAGAGAACAAAAATATCAATGATATATGAGACCAATATGTATGGTCTATGAATTACCTCATAAAAGGCAGTGTGATAAAGCATTAATACTGATATAATCAATACTGATATAAATATATAAATATATAAATATATAAATGAAATATAAATAAATAATATAAATAAATAATATAAATTAATAAAATGAAAATATAAATATAAAAAAATAAAAAAAAAATAATAAATAATAAAGAGCCTCGGGTTAATAAAAACTGAGGAGATTGACTCGGGAACGAATTTTGCCGGAAGCTCCATTGCAGAGTTCAGGCCTAACCATTAATGGAGAAGCTATGGGAACGACGAAACCTGTGACTGCATAGGATTCTATTGAAAACGAATCCTAATAATTCATTGGGTGGGATGGCGGAACGAACCAAGAAAGAATTGATTTATCCTGAGAGGTGTCATGAATTGACACCTACGAATGAAAGGGTCAATATTCGCCCGCGAAACCTTTATTTATTGGATTACAATTTTTTGGCGCGATTCGGTTCGATAGAGGTAAAAATAAGGATTCATTATATTCTACGTTATATTCTAAAAAAAGAAGCATTTTTTATATTTTTTTTATATTTTCTATATCTAATCTATATCTAATAATATACACGTCTAGCTGTATATTTTGTATATACATCTTCCTATGTAACAAATTAAATATCAATAAATGCCATTCATTACTTCTAATTACTTTTACTTCTAATTACTTATATATCTATTATATTTATTTATATCTATTATATTTATTATTTATATATTTATTATTTATATTTTTTATTATTTAATATTTATTATTTAATAATATTATATAAAATATTATAATTATACATGTTATAATTATACATGTGTATCTGTAATATTATTGAATCGTTTCATTCGCGAGGAGCTGGATGAGAAGAAACTCTCATGTCCGGTTCTGCAATAGAGATGGAATTAAGAAACAACCATCAACTATAACCCCAAAAGAACCAGATTTCGTAAACAACATAGAGGAAGAATGAAGGGAATATCTTGTCGAGGCAAACATATTTGTTTCGGCGAATACGCTCTTCAGGCACTTGAACCCGCTTGGATCACAGCTAGACAGATAGAAGCGGGGCGGAGAGCAATGACACGATATGCGCGTCGTGGCGGAAAAATATGGGTACGTATATTTCCCGACAAACCTGTTACAGTAAGACCTACGGAAACACGTATGGGTTCGGGAAAGGGATCCCCCGAATATTGGGTATCTGTTGTTAAACCGGGTCGAATACTCTATGAAATGGGCGGAGTATCAGAAACTGTAGCCAGAGCAGCTATTTCAATAGCTGCGTGTAAAATGCCTATACGAACTCAATTTGTTATTTCACGATAGGGATGTAAAACTAAACAAAAGGGATATTGAGGATGAAAAAACAACCGCAGGTTTCTTTTTTTCTGGACGGACAATATTTCTTTTTTTCCTTCATCCTTTGCATTGAAATAACAGGTTCAAATAAAAAATATATGATTCAACCTCAGACCCTTTTGAATGTAGCGGATAACAGCGGAGCTCGAGAATTGATGTGTATTCGAATCATAGGAGCTGGTAATCACCGATATGCTCATATTGGCGACGTTATTGTTGCTGTAATCAAAGAAGCAGTGCCAAATATGCCTCTAGAAAGATCAGAAATCATTAGAGCTGTAATTGTACGTACATGTAAAGAACTCAAACGTGACAACGGTATGATAATACGATATGATGACAATGCAGCGGTTGTCATTGATCAAGAAGGAAATCCAAAAGGAACTCGAGTTTTTGGTGCGATCGCTCGGGAATTGAGACAGTTGAATTTTACTAAAATAGTTTCATTAGCTCCCGAGGTATTATAAATACTAGTAGATGACACTATGATATAGTAGACTATCTGAAATAGATCAAATTAATAGATTGTGTCTCACGCATATACTTTTATTAAATATTAAAAAAAAAAAAAAAAAAACAAAGAAAAAAGAAAAAAGGAAACATGTTGATTATATCAAAATTAGGAGGCACAAAAAATTATAGTTCGTTATGGGTAGGGACACTATTGCCGATATAATAACTTCTATAAGAAATGCTGACATGAATAAAAAAGGAACGGTTCGAATAGCATCTACTAATATCACCGAAAACATTGTTAAAATACTTCTACGAGAAGGTTTTATTGAAAACGTTCGGAAACATCAGGAAAATAACAAATATTTCTTGGTTTCAACCCTGCGACATAGAAAGACTAGGAAAGGAATATATAGAACCGTTTTCAAGCATATCAGCCGACCCGGTTTACGAATTTATTCCAACTATCAACAAATTCCTAAGATTTTAGGTGGAATGGGAATTGTAATTCTTTCCACTTCTCGAGGTATAATGACAGATCGAGAAGCTCGACTAGAAAGAATTGGAGGAGAAATTTTGTGTTATATATGGTGATCCTCCTCCTCTGGTATCCTAATTTTATCTCTAACTTCCCATTTGTGAAATAGAGAGGAAAAGTGAGTTATATACCTCTTCCTTCATTAGTTGATACTTCAAGGGGGTTACCTGGAATGAAAGAACAAAAATTGATTCATGAAGGTTTAATTACTGAATCACTTCCCAACGGTATGTTCCGGGTTCGTTTAGATAATGAAGATCTAATTCTAGGTTATGCTTCAGGGAGGATCCGGCGCAGTTTTATACGGATACTACCAGGAGATAGAGTAAAAATTGAAGTAAGTCGTTATGATTCAACCAGAGGACGTATAATTTATAGACTTCGCAACAAAGATTCGAGCGATTAGATGATTTTTTAAACATTCCTTTCATGGGGACACAATTCGAAGTTAAGTTAAAAAAAAAAAAAATATTCAAGAAACTTATTTTCCTCAAAAGAGTAGATTCAGAATTAAGGTAAGGAATAAGAAATATGAAAATAAGGGCTTCTGTTCGTAAAATTTGTGAAAAATGTCGACTGATCCGTAGGCACGGACGAATTATAGTGATTTGTTCCAATCCGAGACATAAACAGAGACAAGGGTAATCTTTCTAAACTAAAAAAGAACTTTCTTTTCTAAAGGGAGGACCCATGTAAGAATAAAAGATCTGTTTTAACATGAAATGGATATCTCCGTATCTTTTCTTTCTGTATATTTCTGACTCATATTTATGAGATGATAAAATATGACAAAAGCTATACCAAGAATTGGTTCACGTAGGAATGGACGTATTAGTTCACCTAAGAATGGACGTAGAATACCAAAAGGAGTCATTCATGTTCAAGCGAGTTTCAACAATACCATTGTAACTGTTACAGATGTACGAGGTCGGGTGGTTTCTTGGGCCTCCGCGGGTACTTCTGGATTCAAAGGCACAAGAAGAGGGACACCCTATGCTGCTCAAGCCGCAGCAGTAAATGCTATTCGTACAGTAGTTGATCAGGGTCTGCAACGGGCAGAAGTTATGATAAAAGGCCCTGGTCTCGGAAGAGATGCAGCATTACGAGCCATTCGTAGAAGTGGTATACTATTAAGTTTCGTACGTGATGTAACACCTATGCCACATAATGGGTGTCGACCTCCTAAAAAAAGACGTGTGTAGAAATAGGAATTAAACATATTTCAAGAGAAATAAATAGTTCAATGATCTGATCAAATAATATAATAAGTATTATTATAGTATGGTTCGAGAGGAAGTATTAGGATCCACTCGAACACTACAGTGGAAATGTGTTGAATCAAGAGTAGACAGTAAGCGTCTTTATTATGGTCGTTTCATTCTGTCCCCGCTTATGAAAGGTCAAGCCGATACCATAGGTATTGCCATGCGAAGGGCTTTACTTGGAGAAATAGAAGGAACATGTATCACACGTGCAAAATCTGAGAAAGTAGCGCATGAATA